GGACTAACGAGTAAAAGACCTGGAGCCGGAAGCGATCTTAGAAACCAATCGCGCTCCGGGAAAAAATCTCAATATCGTATTCGTTTAGAAGAAAAACAAAAATTGCGTTTTCATTATGGTCTTACAGAACGGCAATTACTTAAATATGTTCGTATCGCCGGAAAAGCCAAAGGATCAACGGGTCTGGTTTTACTACAATTACTTGAAATGCGTTTAGATAACATCCTTTTTCGATTGGGTATGGCTTCAACTATTCCTCAAGCCCGCCAATTAGTTAATCATAGACATATTTTAGTTAATGGTCGTATAGTAGATATACCAAGTTATCGTTGCAAACCCCGAGATATTATTACAGCAAGGGATGACAAAAAATCCAGAGCTCTGATTCAAAATTATCTTGATTCATCCCACCATGAAGAATTGCCAAAGCATTTGACTCTTCACGCATTCCAATATAAAGGATTAGTCAATCAAATAATAGATAGTAAATGGGTCGGTTTGAAAATAAATGAATTACTTGTCGTAGAATATTATTCTCGTCAGACTTAAACCTAACTAAAATAACAAACCAAGGGTTCGTACAATTTTTCCCTTTCACTTAAGTTAAGTAAAGGGACACAAGGTAAGGAATTGGATCCGGAGATTTGTATTTTTCTCCCATTCATGTATCATAGATCAGTAGGCAGATCCTTATTCCCTGCCCGTTCTTTCTTTCCTTCCGTATCACAGAAATTAGGAATTGAGAATCTATCTCAAAGAAAGGTCTGAAGCATTGGTGAATTGGGTGAAGATACGGAAAGAGAGGGATTCGAACCCTCGGTAAACAAAAGCCTACATAGCAGTTCCAATGCTACGCCTTGAACCACTCGGCCATCTCTCCTACATAATGATTATGACCGAGAATCCGAGCGAATTGCGAGTTGTTCATATTCGATTGTTAGATGGGTACAGACACTCGAATCCATTCTAGCTATAAAAATGGAAAACTTTTCATCAAAGAAAGCATTTTTTCTTCGAGCCAGGGAGCTGGGAGAAAAAGATAATATAATCTTTTTTTGAAAAACGGTTAAAAACAATAACAATAAAGATATATCTTGTTTGCCAAGACGGAGGCGGCGCTCCTACCTTTTTCTGATATTTTTACCGGATTCAATCAATGAATTGGAACGAATCAACTGATCGGTCTATTTTGTTGGACTATGGTAAATGGATACCTTTCGATCATAATTATCTTTTTATTCGAATTCAATTTCCATAAGAATTTGAAAATTTCTTTCCAATTTTAGGTCGCTTAACAACAACCCCTTAACCCGTAAATCTATTCCAAATTCATAAATCATCCTTTTCGATTTGATTGTATAGTGTATAAGCGTCTACCCGCTATGGACAAAACACAAAATGGAGGGTTATTCTATTTTCATTATAGAAGGATTATTGAAGAATTATTCGATTTTTTTCTTCTTTGGATCTTAATTTCAGAAAAACTTCTCGAATTCTCCTAATCCGCAAGATAAATTCTTTGATTCTTCTACTTTGATCAAATCGGAATAGTTCCTTTCATTCTTATACTACTACATTTGGATGAAATCGAATCGGATTCTAATATTTCTTATTTTTTATCGACCCCCTTCAAAAAGAAAAAATTGGATATGAGTCTGCTTTTATGTTATTTCGTACTGTAAAATTCCTTTACTTGTGGGATCGTTTTCTCACGAGAGTTAATGAAAAGAATTATAGAATGGATTTCTACCTATGCCTAGATCGCGGATAAATGAAAATTTTATTGATAAGACCTTTTCAATTGTGGCCAATATCTTATTACGAATAATTCCGACAACTTCAGGAGAAAAAGAGGCATTTACCTATTATAGAGATGGTGTGATTTGATTATTTTTTTATTTACCGCTTCGGTCTTAGGAGAAAGACGGAAGATTCGGGATAGAAAAGAACGAAAAAGATTATTGAAAAAATCTACGCTTGTTGAAGGTGAAGTTTCTAGATAAAACAATTCCTTCTGTCGTGTATCCCCGATTAATGCAGCCTCAGATGCTTCAATTGTTGATTCGAGTATTGAGCGAAAGGTTACACCTATGGGTTCTATATTACAGGCCAACCCTACCATACTAGACTAGTACCAATAGGCCGCATAGGGGAAGAGGCGCTACGCCTAGGAATCAACAACACGAAAACTTTGTTTAAAATTACCGCCTTTCCTTATTGGGATCGGGACTAAAAAGAATGGTTGGGATAACAAACATCCATCTCGTTGGTACTTTGGATACCCTTAGAACCATAGAAGACTGTTGAAGTGATTAATTCCTGGAAATTAAAGGGCGTTGAGAACAAAGAAATTGTTGGAGTTTACATTTTTATCTAGTACCAGTATCAACACGCGTGATGTTAAGAAAATATCTTTTGCAGAAAGGTTGGCTAGAGATTTCTTGTAAAAACGTTAGCCCCACTGAATTCATAATGAGAATATTTCAATCTTTTTTGATTC